CAACAGCCGCGTCCGGATCTGATCTATCTACTCGGCAATTCATCCGGTGACTTCACGGTCGCCAAAGAAGCCCCAAGAAGCATCAAACATTTCCGATGAGATCCATGGAGCTATTCTTAGATAGCAAGCACTAGCTCCCGGTGCGACTTCATAAAAAGCAATCAAAGATAAGATCGAAGAGAATGAAACGCACGTAGTGGTCATTATAGCGGTTCCTTCTGATCCTAGAAAACGTCCGAAAAAACCTGCTACGGAACTACCGAGCAGGGGCAAAAATATGATAAGTAGATACATAATTTCGAGTGTGATCAGACAACCAAAAATCAGACAATGACAGAGCGGCCTGTGATTGAGGATTGATCGACGCCCGAGGAACGCTCGACCGAATGAATGAGTCACAAGGTGTAAGCCCAAACGACAAAAGAACCTAGGCGCGGAGCATTTTCGGGGGCTAGCCTCCTTCCTTCTTACTTGACTTCCAATTCGACTCTTTTTTTCTTGAATTTGAATCATTTCCTCTTTATCGCCATTCTTCTGTTTAAGAACTGCGCCCCCTTGCCTCCGGTGGCTATTTGACTAAGGCTGGAAAGAAAGAGGTGCTTGCTTTATGAAACTGAAACCTTCTTTCTTTGATTCTTTGATCGGAATACGGATGAGATCAGAAAGGCCATCATTGGGGCAAACGATGCAATAGCTTCGGTTAGAGCAAAGCCCAAAATGGCATAACCAAATGATTGTTTAGCCAATGATGGATTCCGAGCCACGGAATGAATCGAGGAACTAAGGACGTTTCCAATACCGATAGCAGCTCCCGCTGAAGCAATTGTAGCAGCTCCGGCCCCTATTAGTTTTGCACCTTCTAACATCTCGAGTTGATAATTCTCCTCACGCTTTTTCTTTTTCATTCACGATTTGATGTTCTATATTCCTCTCTAGTCTAGATTCCTCGTCGATTCTTTTCCTCGTTCCTTTTCTCAAAAAACTCCGGATCCCGATAATTCCATACGAATCAGTACTGAAAAGCAAGTGCCCATCACTCCCGCGAGTCTCAAGAAATCCAGGACAGGAGAAGTTTTGTTACTTCTATATAAAGCTCACTGCCCGGATTGTGTAATTCTAAAAGAAGATTGAGCGCGGGATCTGCATCGGGGCCCGCAGGAGTTTTCCTATTTAAGGTCTCCAGATAACGAGCTATCTCTAATGTGGTGTGTGATGGGGGAACTTGTACCTGATACAATTGTAAGTAGTTTTCCACCAAACGGGAAGCTTTGTTAAGCAAGAGCTCATGGTTATCACCAGGATCCGGGTTGATACTCTCGAACCCGTCCATATAATTTAACCGGGCCGTATCGATAGGCTCTATTTGCCTGTTCGTCGGCCTACCTTTCACCCATCCGATCAATTTAGAAATGAGGTGCATAAGAACGAGATTTTTTTCATTATTTCTGCCGTGAGTGGGACTTTAGTTTTACGCCATATTTTGGCGTTCTGTGGCTGGCGTTTTACGCCAGAATTATAAGAGGATGAAAAAAGGTCACCGCTAAGCATAGCTACCAATGCAACCTACCATTGTCTTTTTGAATACGATTTATAGTAGCAAGCAAGTCCTTTCTTTATATAAACAATTATAAGTCCAGTCGAATGCGAGCCAAGCTAGGTAAAAAGGGATGCAAAAATAAAATTGGAGATCTTCTACCTTAATCTTAGTACACAGAACACTAAGGGAATCCCGACAAAGCAAGACAAGTCAAAAGTCAAAGCAACTAGATGATTCGACGTCGGATAGCCGCATACTTTGAATCTGCCCTAGGCTAAGAGCTTTCTTCTCTTATTATTGATATTTCGACTCTACCTTTTATTGTATTGAGATTAAATCAATCAACGGCAACTCGACCAATTATGGATGCTCTAATTGGATAGGCTACTACTGTTTATGCAAAGGCCAATACGAGAACAGGTGCGTCTGGCCTCCCATCCACAGCAACTACAGTTGAAACTGGCTCGTAAGCACCTGGGACAGCTACTAAAATAAGAAGTACTACTGCAAAAACATATCCTACAGATAAGGGCTACTCGAGGACTTCCACCGGACCGGATCTCAAACTCCAGGGTCAGAGACTGCTACTCTTCCTTTCTTTCATACCGAAATTTCCACATTCAGGAAACAACTTAAATCTTAAGTAAGGAGAAGCCGATCAACGGTAGCAGTTACCGCAGCACTGTACTTTACTCAGCGATAGCGCCTGGTTCAGTGATGGCAGACTCCCTTTCATCCTCTGATGAAGCTACACCAAGAATGACCACAGCATCCTATTCAGTGATAGGACTCTCCTATCAAATGGATTACCGACCTGAGATGGCATTTTCTTCAGCTATAGCCGACGGTTGAGCAACTGAGCTACTATTCTCTTTCTCTTTTTCTCTGAGGTAACTAAATCGTTAAATCGTATGAGAGAGAAAGAATAAGAAGCAAGGGAAAGAGAGGTGAGTGACGCCAGGGGGAATTTCCTCACTTATGAGATTAGTTGTCTGGTCTGCCTCTAGGCATGGGATCAACACTGACACATCTGCATATCCACGAAGCGAGCTTAGGCAAGTGAGTGGTAGTGTGCAGGTTCAACTGGTATTGGTATCGAACTCCTATGAGTTAATACCCCGGCTGCATTAAGACTGATGCTTATCCGCCTGGTGGTAACGGGACTACCCTCCTTATCCTTAGCGGTGTCTACTTCCTTTGCTATCCCTACCTATACTTCCTTCCTTTCCCGCGGCGGGGGAAGGATGCCGGAAGCAAAGACGATTGATCTTGTTGATTTAGTAGTTCGCTCAGTAAATCCTTCGTTGAAGCAACGGCTTACTCATAAGCACCTCGGCCATCAAGACCCGGAGGCATAGACAGTGGTGGCTTATCGAGCAGCTCCACCGGTGGAACTGCCATCTATGACACAGCAGCGGTCAAGCTAGCAGCAGATACGGATATAACACCAAGAGCTTTTATTTCACCACCACCTGCTACAACAGGACAGTAAGAAAGGCACTAAGAGAGTTCCGAAGGAAAGGGAGGTCTGCACAAACATCTTTTGACGTGTCGAATATTCACTAACGAAAGTGGGCTTCTATCATGAGTTTCAGCTCCCTTTTGGAGAATCTTACTCATTGTTGGTAGGAATTATGCTCTAAGTATGGGCTCATTCATAAGGATGAAAATTTACATGACACAACCCCTGAAGAGGGGCCGCCCGGCCTTGCTTCTCTTGATTCCTCACCCACCTCCCGTAGAGGCGGATCAATAGAAATATCTATACCAGAGATTCCTTTAGCTCATCGCATAATGTTCGGTCTTGTACCTATTCCCATTCGTCTATGGCCTATGGTTTGGTTACTGCGATGGATGGTCATACTAGCCACTCTTCTTATCGGGTCCATGGTCCATATGGTCTTCAATGGTTGTCTTCCCTTTAAGCTAGGAAAGGACTCTCTTGAAAGCAAAAGCTCTATCATCCATTATAAATCGAATTCAGGCTCCGTCTCACTAGGGAGTTATTCGTATGAACCTGCTCTTTTGAATGATTTAGGAAGGAAGGAAAAGCCAAGACTGGACTAGAGGCTCCCGAATCATAGATTGGACCCACTCCTAGGAGGGCGTGAGGTGAGCCTTGCTTCCTCAGCTTCTACGCCTACTTTCTTAATCTATGATTAAAGCCGGGCTGGCAATTGACAGAGAAGCATCCCATCTTCAAGCAACGGACAATCCTCATCAAGGGATAAAGACCAATCCATAAATGGAATCCTGCCTTCGAGCACGCCCTATCTCTTCCATGAAAGGTTCCACTCCTACTTCGGTCGATCCATGACCAGGACTTTCTCTTCCTTTAGCAAAAGGGGCAAACAAGCGAGGTATAAGTGCTACTTACATCGATCGCTCCAACGGTGCTTTTGAAATATGGATTCATTGCGCGCACCACGTAGGTTCAAACATTCCCGGAGATGTTGATTCGGAGATTGAAATCTTTAGGTGCTCTATCTCTAACTCTGCGTGCCGGCCTACACATTCTCGCAAACAATCCGTCTTGAAAGCTTTAGGCGACTAAAAGCTTCAAATCCAAAACTCTAGGTCTCTGGGTGCTGCATCCTAGGATGAGAAAAGGTATAAAAAAGAATTCGTTCTTCCACGTCCAATCCGTACTTGAGTAAACTCTATGGATCCCATCCTTTCCTTAAACATTAAAGAGAGGAAGATAGTTCGTTTCAAATCCTGCCAACAAGAGGAGCGGAATGCTTTCATCGTTCCTTTTGCTCTAGAAGGTTGACTCAGAATAGCTTAGAAATGTGAATGATCTCATTCACTCTCTCAATCGTTTAGTTCGCTAACTCGAGATTCCAATCTGACAACTAGAAAGATCGTAGAAGAAGTCAGTCCAGATTCCTAACCAAAAAGGCCAAAACACCAGGAGGTCAAAGACTTCGGTACCATCAAAGACTTCGATCTCTTCACCATGAACTATGCAATGACTCTCTCCATGTACGTGGACGGATAGCAACAGAGGAAAAAGAAAGATCTTTGAAGCAGTCGTTAGAGGAACTCTAAAAGTCTATTCTTCTAGCCATATTCACGAGAATAAGATAGTCGTTACACTAAGCGCTATGAATGAGTTCTGGGTGATTTGATTGGATTGCTTTCTTAGTGTGGCATTCTGTAAGCCAAGTTCAGTGATCACAACAATATCATAAGAAAAGAAAGTCATCGAATCAACAAATTCTCGTAAATAAGAAAAGAGATCACCTCAGGGAAAGAAGCGGGGTAGAGGAATAGGTCAACTCATCAGGCTCATGACCTGAAGATTGCAGGTTCGAATCCTGTCCCCGCCTAATCAGTGGAATATTGTTCACCGGGATAGAAGGCTGGTTGCTGAGGGCAGCTGCTAAGTAGCTTCCTCTACTTGCTTTCTCTACGGCTAGGCCTTCTCTACTCTTGCCTTTAGTTGGTAGCCGGTTCAAGC